AAAAGATCAATACACCGAAAACTACACTTAGATTTATTGGATTTGTTGCTAAAATATCGGTATTAAATCCGAAACTCCCGGCGGATGGCCAGTGACCCAAGTAAACGAAAGAATCGGTTAAATTTTTCATATAATCTCCTCTTCTAGCTAAACTATAAAAAAAAGAACTCTGTCCTTTTTTTTTTTTATTCTTTTTATTTTCAATAAAAAGAAATTTGAATTTAATAATTTCATTTACCTATTTGGATATTTGTAAACAGAATCAAAAACCTATTCTATTTACAAATGTATTTTCCAAAATTTTTAATTTTCAATAAAAATAATGAGACTTATTAGAATTAAGCTAGAATTTGAGACCAAGTTTTATGTCAAGTTCAAAAAACCTAAACCTCCTTTTTTCGCAACACTCCTTAAAAAAAAGTTTCTATTAAACTAAAAAAATAAGGGGAAGGAAGAAAGCGAATCGATGTGCTAATTCCCCATCCTCAAATTAGTCCTTCCCAAGGCTTGTTGTCTCAATGAATAATTGTAGGAGTTAAATCTTGATAGAATTAAAAAAACTACAAAAAAAAAATCCAGAATTTTTTGATTTCTGGGATTAAACAAAAGGGTTCGCAAATAAAAGCGCTAATGCTACAACCAGGCCATAAATTGTTAAAGCTTCCATAAAAGCCAAACTAAGCAATAAAGTACCTCGTATTTTTCCTTCTGCCTCAGGTTGTCTCGCGATACCTTCGACAGCTTGACCCGCAGCTGTACCTTGACCAACTCCAGGTCCAATAGAAGCAAGCCCAACAGCCAACCCAGCAGCAATAACCGAAGCAGCAGAAACCAGTGGATTCATGATAAGTTCCTCACACCAAAATAAAGAAATAGTTAATGATACAATCATCCAATGACTTAGGACGTAATTCTAATTAAGTAATCGCTAAGATTCATCCAGCCAAAATAACCAAAAACTTGAATTGAAATAATATAATAAAATGATTGAATCATAAGAATTACTTTGATAGTAGTTCCTATCCACGGGATTTTTTTAAATCCATAATATATATATACGACTTTTTTATGCCATTTATTTTTTGTGAACCATTCTTTGAATTCTTCGTTCTTTTTTTTATCATTTTTTCAGCCAATTCACAGATAAAAAGGAAGAACTTCTAATCGAATCCCTATCTAAATAGAAATTCACAAAAGTAGTAGAGCAGATTCAGATTATATAGATCTTTAACTCATATATACCTAGGCAATATCAAATATCACATATACAAGTGTTTCTTACATAACGTAAACCAACTATTCTATAATTAATTGGGCTAACCTAAAAAAGAATATTTGAAAAAAAAATCGTTAATGATGACCTTCCATAGATTCACCTATATAAGCCGCAGCTAAAGTGGCAAAAATGAGAGCTTGAATCCCGCTTGTAAATAATCCAAGGAACATGACAGGTATAGGAACCACTAAAGGTACTAAAGAAACAAGAACAACAACGACTAATTCATCGGCTAATATATTTCCGAAAAGTCGAAAACTAAGTGATAGGGGTTTTGTAAAATCTTCTAAGATGTTAATGGGTAAAAGAATTGGAGTTGGTTGAATGTATTTACTGAAATACCCTAATCCTTTTTTGCTAAGCCCCGCATAAAAATAGGCTACTGATGTGAGTAAAGCTAAAGCAACCGTCGTATTTATATCATTCGTTGGTGCTGCTAACTCCCCTTGAGGTAACTGGATAATTTTCCACGGTAAAAGGGCTCCTGACCAGTTAGAAACAAAAATAAATAAAAACAGGGTTCCAATAAAGGGAACCCATGGACCATATTCTTCTCCAATCTGGGTTTTACTCACGTCTCGAATGAATTCAAGGACAAATTCAAAGAAATTTTGGCCGTCAGTTGGAATGGTTTGTGGATTGCGAATCGCTAGAACTGCGGAACCTAATAAGATAGCAATTACAACCCAAGAAGTAATAAGGACTTGGGCATGGACCTGGAAACCCCCTATTTGCCAATAGAAATGTTGGCCTACTTCTACACCAGATATCTCATATAACCCTTCTTTTATTAGTGTGTTGATGGAACATGATAAAACATTCATATTGCCCTCTGACAGAAATAAGAACTTTAAATTATTTTGATTCAAGATCCCCCTTTTTTTTTTACTTATTTACTTTAATTTTATATTTTAGTTTTGGATCTCAACTAAACTAATCACACAATATCCCCAGTTTTTTCTCTCTTTTTCTTTTGTACAATTCAGGAGTAGTAACCGATTTTTTAAATCGAAATACAGGGAGCCCCTCCCTCAAAAAAATTTGATTTATTTATCTTATTATTAATCAAGAATTTTGTATATAGCTAGAACGACCCTCACAAATTGCGAATACTAATTTGTTAAGAATGAATCGAATTGAAGCTATAGCGTCATCATTTGCTGGAATAGAAATATCCGCGAGATCGGGATTACAATTTGTATCGATTAAAGAAATGGTTGGAAT